CTTGGGAGCTTTTTTTGAGGGTTTATTTCCCTCGAGTACCCACCCTTCTTGGTAGAGTTACGACCGCTGCTCCCCACCTTTTTCTTCTGCATCACGATATCATGGCAGACTTGCTACTGGTGAGAAAGGCATGTTTTAGATTCGTGGAATGAAGGCCGAAATAGATGTCGTGAGATTCTTCCCAGTATGGAATGAGTCCTTGGAGAAGTCCGCGGCTTTTGCTAAATTTCGACCGGTTGATTACGACAGTTAGACCGTTTGAGACCTTGTAATTGGTCAGCTACACACGTCGCTTTCATTTCCTCTTTTATATGTCACTCCCCGCGAATAGATTCTTGTTTACCTCGTCTGTTAGAAAGATGTGATCTCCTTGCTGGCGCCTGGATCTACAGCAAAGACAGAAGGTGAAAAGACTGGAACTGGTTTAGCAAAAAAGAGGGCAAAGATTGGCTCGCAAGGAAAGAGAAGGACTGGCTGGCTTACTCCTTTATTACTCGGATAACTCCCCTTGCCTTTGCCTTCGCAGACACACATTGAGAGAGACAAGCAGAAAACGAACTCATCTGGAAATGGTTGAGCAACTCCCACTGGAGCTAGATCGAAACTAGCACTTCAATAAGCTGCTCTTAGCACGCCGGTTTAGCTTTGTTCTCCAAAAACCATGGCAGGAGCTTAGCTTAGAATTGGAAACCCCTAGCCCTCCTCTGGATAGCAGAGAACCCCATCCAAGAGCACTCAAACCGACCGGAACTCACTAGCTCTTTCAAGAGGAAAAAAGCCTATTCAAAAGTCTTCCTCCCCCTATACTATAGGAAAGAGAAAAGATATCTATCCAGCCCACCAGGATAGCCCCACATACATACAGGGAAAGAAAAAAGGATATCTTTCTGTAGACCTATCCGGGAATCTCTTATCGTTAGCGTTAGCCCGGCCCAGAGAAAGAAAGAAATTTTACGGCTAAAGCCCTAGAAAAAAGCTTTTAACCTAGCCCCGCTTAGCCTTGCCTTAGCTGCGCCGGCAAGCAAGCCGTTGATTCTCTTATAATGAATAAGGAAGGAATAGGTTCCGCATCGATCGAGGAAGAGCAGCCGAGGAAGTCTGGACAGCTGTTTAAAGAAACGGATCCGTCTTCCTTCCATTCTTCGGAGCTGTCCCTAACCTAGCAACGGTCGTAGCTGATCCAGTGAAATGAGTCAATTTTGTTAATGAGCCGATCTTACCAGAGCAAGTTATGAAGTGCTTGGGGATGGAATGTGACTGAAGATTGATTGATATGATAAGGCCTCCCCTATTCAAGAATGAAAGAATAAGGAACTGCTGCAGGCGGAGCAGCGAAGCTTCGTAGACAAGGCGGCTCGCTCAGTGCTTACGAACGAAAAAGTGTTTGTCGATTAGGTACGGGATACCTAATCCACTGGAGGGCCTCTGAAAGGGGTTTATAGTTGATCACTAACCTTGGCATTCCCCCTTTCTTGCTCATTTCTGTTATTGACGTATTTTTCAGCGCTGGACCATGGACTCTTACTTGGCCTAATTAGGCCCTTCTTCAAGAGATCACCCACTTATTCCTGATTCAACCTTCTTAGATCTTCGGGCATCTAAACTCTTGATTTAGTGGGGATGCTTTTTTTCGTCGAAACCCTTGCGATAAGGTAGCCGAAGTGCTTCCTACGTGTGACGTTCCAAAAAAGCCAAGGGGTTAAGGGAGTTTGCTTTTAGAGGAATGAGAGGTACTCGCTCTTAGACTTCCACGGCTAAGCCGTCAAGAGTGAAGGAAGAATCCGAGTTGCATCCTAAAATAAGGAAGATCGTTCATCAGCGCTTGAAGTAACTAAGAGGAAGCCAGGTGCGTAATCAAGCTCATCCCCTCCAGTCCTGCCTTGATAGGCTGTTTCCTTTAAGGTTCTCTTCGGTAATTCAACTAGTTAGCTGGGACAGATTCCACTGTGCTTTCAAACTCAAAGATTCAATTAAGTAAGCTTGGCTTTGGCATTTCCTCGCTCAATCTCATATCAGTCAGTCTACTTGCCCGAAGTAAACCGAGGGACGGGATAACTCTCATATCGCTAGTTCATCCCGATAGAACGGGAGTGAGTAACCTAGAACTTGGAAAGCTAACCTGTCAACCAAGTGAAGTGATCCGGTTAGCCTTTTCTTTTTGATCATAAACTCCGCTGATCTACTCCTATGGCAAAGCTTACGCTCACTCTGAGATACTTCCAGCCTCTCTCTCTAAAAAAAAAAGCCCTTTCCCCTTTTCATATATTTAATAGAATAATATAAAGATCTGCTCCAGTCCACTAGAAAAACAAAAGCTCGGAACTTCTTTCACTAGTATAGTCTCGGGAACATGCCCAGCAGAGGATTTCATAGTTCCAGAGGCACGCAAACAAAGCCATGCTTACTTCAGATTCACTTCATGCTTCGACACCTGTTGGGCTGGGGCCCCACTTCGGTCGAAAGGGGGGCTTGCCTACATATTCTTTTTCAGCTTAACTGA